GATGTTGATTGTAAGTAATAGGATTGTTTACGAAGAAAAACTAATAAAAATTCGAATTCAAATACATAAGAATTATAGAAGAACCAAAAAAATCTTTTATTTTCTTTTGAAAAAGCGTAACTAGATTTATTCGGAGTAATAAAACTATTCCAATTATCATATTCATGGAGAAAGAATCGCAAAAAATGTAAAGATGGCACATCTCGGACCCAGCATTGAAGGATTTGAACTAGGGTTTCCATATGGATGGGGTGGGGTATTAATATTTCTGACACATAATTTAAATGTGAAAATTTGTCCTCTAAAAAGGGAAATATTGAATGAATAGATCGTAAATTGTGAGATTTTGGTCTTTCTTTTTCTTTGGAAGAAAATACTAATTGCAGCGAGAATGGAATTTCCACAATGGCTGCAAAACCTTCTGATACCATTTGAAAAAAAAACTGAGAATAAAAAAAATGGTTGCGCCCAATGGATCGATTTTGGTTAGAATCATTAACTAAATAAACCAAATAATTCTGTTGATACATTCGAGTAATTAAACGCTTCACAAGTACTGAACTAGATTTATTGTCAAAACCAAAAATTTCTATGGGTTCGTCAAAAATGGAACCATTTAAACCATGACCATGAGCAAGCGTATAAATATACTCCTGAAAGAGAAGCGGATATAAAAAGTATTGCTGCCTAGATCTATCTTTTTCTAAATATCCTTGTAATTCTTCCATTTACATTTCTCTACTTGAAACAAAATGGAGGCAGGGGTGTTTCTTGGGCTATCAAATGATACATAGTGTAATATGGTCAGAACGAGGTTATGTATTATTGCTATATTTACATTTTACATTATAGTAAGAAAAATCTATACCCCGGAGACGGAGAGTCCAATCAACAGATTTCTTTTCCCCTCTTTTCTAAACAATTGGTTTTTGTTCGATATACTGAAAAGAGGTTAATAAATCCTTTATTTTTGCAACCGGATCACTCTTTTGATTTTGGAATCAAATTCTATTCTATTTATCAAAATACTGTTTCTTCTACACATCTGTCTACGCCAATCCATAATAAGGAATAATTAGGATTAAAAAAAAAAAAAGAATCAATAGTCCAACCATGGGAGAACCTTTTCCCGAATCGGGCACTAATCTATTTTTAACATCTAATTAGATCCGGTAATCATTCAAATTAAGAACATAAGCTCGTTGCTTTTTGTTTTACCATAATTGGAGCCATAGAACTCTATCCATTTATTCACTAGACCCAGGTATAAATATGAATTTATTTTGTCCCATTCCAAACACAATATTTTGTATTTTTTAATGATCCATTAAAAATAAAATAAACTTAAAGTTTTATATTTAAGAAAAAAATTTCATTAAATATTTTATTTTTTCATTACTTTTTCTTTAATGCATTTTTTTTTATTACGACATGCTGTTTTTTCCTTCATTACCTTTCAGGATCAGTCGTGGTCTTATAGACTCTACCAATAGTCTGGACGAATTCGTCACTTCATCCAAATGTGTAAAAGATCATAGTCGCACTTAAAAGCCGAGTACTCTACCATTGAGTTAGCAACCCATATAAATATGTAGATACGATCAAAATGAAAAATAAAAATTAATTGAATTGCACTAAAGGAACCCGGCAAAACCAAAACATTGAATTAGCAACAAATAGAAAAGAAAGATTTTATAATCAATTATAACCACCAAAATGCAAATACAAAAAAGGGGGCAGATCGGATTAAAAAACAACGGATTTCCTGTAGAAATGTGAAAATTTATTTACTTTAACGCCTATTTTCTTTAGAAAATTTGTTATTTTCATTAATAAAATATGTCTCGTATGTATAACAGTAAATCCGACAAACCCGCCATTTTTTTTTTGACTGAAGTGAAGGAAAAACCCAATATGGACAAGGAAAAATAGATTTTTTTTATCTATGGTCGAATTATATTTGTTCAATACACCATTGTCAATATGAATGGAATGTTGATAAAACAAATCAAATTAAGTAAATGTAAATCAAATAAGGCCTTGTGTTGGATTGGCACAAGATAAATAATAAAATTGACTCGAAACAAATAAGAAAGAGGTGGAGACCAAATCCCGAGCTCATTCAATCAATAGAGGTATAACAAGCAAAAGGGATCCCACGCTTGTCGCTGGATTTCCACAACAAAAAAATCAATAAACTAACTTAAAACTACTTCTTTAAATTTAAATAATTCTGCCTTCCTTAAAATATCATGAACAGTTACAGTAGGTTGAGCGCCATTTTCAAGGAAATACAGAATAGCGGGAACATTTAAATAAGTTTGATTTTTTATCGGATCGTAAAACCCCACTTTTCGAAGATCTCTTCCTTCTCTTCGGGATCGAACATCAATTGCAACAATTCGATAGATGGCTCATTGGGATAGATATGAATAAACAACGCCCCCCCTAGAAACGTATAAGAGGCTTTCTCCTCATACGGCTCGAGAAGAAAAGATTCTAAATTTCTGTATATAATGGCAAATTAATATACAAAATAAAGAAATCGCATTCGTACTCATAACTCAAGTAGAATAATTCTGAAAGAGTTCAGGGGGAAATCCTTAACCATTCATTTCTTGAGTCGTCTCTAACCTCTTTTGTTTGTCTCGTCTCGAATCTATTTTTATTCCTCATTCTGATCCAAATTGTTAAGACAATTGAAAATAGTGTTTCCTTGTTCCGGAATCTTTTATCTTTGCTTGTTGAAATCATTGGGTTTAGACATTACTTCGGTGATCTTTACTCCTTTTCAAATTCAAAGAGGCAGCAACATACCTTTTGTTTTTTTCTATTCTATAGAAAGAAATACGAATGATTTATTTCTTTATAATACAAATACACTTTCTTTTGATCGAAACGGTTTTATTAATTCTTATAAATCTTACTTTTTTTTTTATTTCAAACTTATTTGAATTTTCACCTTTCGGTTTATATATTGAGGATATACTTACAAAGTTGGTCCGACTTATTGATTGTCATTAACCCTAGATTCTTCCTCCTGAAAAATGAATCAATCCTTTCTGCTCGAGCTTCATCATGTACTATTTAGATTGAAATCCAACAGAAATTAGGTTCTCAGTGGAACAGAACAAACTATGTCGAGCCAGGAGCATCTTTATTTTTATGAAAAATGGTGGATGTAAGAATCCACGGCAGATCATGTCCTTCAAGTCGCACGTTGCTTTCTGCCACATCGTTTCAAACGAAGTTTTACCATAACATTTTTCTAATTTTATTTCGAACCGATATGGAATTGATTCAATTTGGATGAAATCATGAATAGTCATTGGCTCAACGAATATAATATATATTATAGCAATATTATAACATTAATTTACTATATAATAATATATACATATAGTCTAATAGTATTAATATCTAGTAGTAAAACTTATTTATATCTTCAAAAAATTGTTCGGGACAGTCAATCAGGAAGGATCCCTTTTTTCTCGAACAAATAAACTATAAACCTTACAAAGAAAGACCCTTAATAGAGTCCCAATCCTGAAAATCCATTTTGAAACAAAAAACTATTCCAATGACCTCGAAGGGTTCGGGTTTTATTGATAAGAGAAATTTCTCACACCTCCTCGAGTACCAAGGATTCATACATCTGAAAGATAAAATAAGACCCACTGGTTATGATTTTTTCATATCTATCAGAACCAACAAACTATTCTGGCCACGATTAATCGTGGATATTTAAGTAATTCATAGAGCCCTTTCACTTAACCGAAGAATGGCTGTTGTTACTAAAATAGACGAATAGAAAATATAAAAACAATACATATGTTTATTATGGTATATATATAATATGATTATGGAATTGTGGATGGACCTTATTCATTTTTTTTTCTTTCGGATTCAAGAATCTTTTCACCAATTCCATAAAGTCAACTAAATGGAATAGAATACCCCCAATCGCTACATTACCATTACATCGATTTACAATTATTGATTTGAACCAGAGAAAATACAAAAAACGAGGTTCGGATCAATTTGTTTTTCCTAATTTTTAGTTGAATTTTTTCATTCCAAAAATAAATTTTTGGCGAATCATCCACATTCAGGCTATGCTAATATTATCCATATTCATATTGAAGTTAGTTACTCTAAGTAACTAACTTCAATATCATGAAATGTGAATTCTCACATAATTCATTTTGAATAGAAATATCAAAGAAGGGTCTCTTTATTCCCTTCCCCCAAAACCTAAAAAAACTAAAGTAAATAAATGGTATATCCCAATCCTACACTCTATGTAGGGCCTAAGGAGTAGGGAATTTTTAGCACTAATTTAATCACTAGTCGTCAAATTTCTAAACTAAAGCTGGGTTAGGAAAACATTCAAATAAGATATTTATTTCTACCCGCAATTAACACCCGATTACATTTATAAGAAACGATCTGGGACGGAAGGATTCGAACCTCCGAATAACGGGACCAAAACCCGGTGCCTTACCGCTTGGCCACGCCCCATTTATATTTTTATTCGACACTAATAAACAATAATATTAGTATTGTCCATTCGTCAATTCCAGTCCCAATACATATTGGATATCTTGTTGCTAGGATTTCACACATATAAAATGTAGACATATAAAATAAAAAAAAAAATTCATTGATCATTGTATGGAATTCAATTAAGATATTGTATGAAAGTGCAATTCCTTGTATTCTCATTTGAAAATGGAAAATAAAGAATTTTTGATTTGGATTTAGAAGAGTTCAAAGAAAAAAAAGATTTTTTTGAACTGCCCCTTTCTTTATTTCCTTGGTTAAAGTAACTCATTCAAAATCAAATTATCTAATCGACAAGAACAAAATGTTTGTTATGCTTAATATCTTTAGTTTAATCTGTATCCATCTTAATTCTGTCCTTTATTCGAGTAGTTTTTTCTTCGCCAAATTGCCCGAGGCTTATGCCTTTTTCAATCCAATAGTAGACGTTATGCCCGTCATACCCGTACTCTTTTTCCTCTTAGCCTTCGTTTGGCAGGCTGCTGTAAGTTTTCGATAAAATCTTTAATACTCTCCTAAATTCATGATTTTTTTTGAGAAAAAAAAAGATTCTAAAAATTAATAAGATCAGATAAATCTTACATTATGAACCCTCGATTCAAAAGTGAAAATTTTGTATATTGAATAACTGTAATCATGAATTTGGATCAATGGATTTCCCTGTTCGGACCTTCCAGCAAATAAGGACTTTATTGGATTCTACCCAATATAATACCTAATCGTGGATATATATAACAAGAAATTTTTGATAACGAAAGAATCTTATTACAAATTTCTTTGTAAGAATTACTTTTTTTTTTCAAAACAAAAACACTCCACTTTTTTAGGCTCCATACAAAATGGCGTATGTGGTACAAAAAAAATAGGTAATCTATTCTCCCTTTCAAAAAATGATCTTATCCTGGAGATTGTGTAATGCTTACTCTAAAACTCTTCGTTTATACAGTGGTGATATTCTTTGTTTCTCTATTCATCTTCGGATTCTTATCTAATGATCCAGGGCGCAATCCTGGACGTGAGGAATAAACATAAGAGATTCTTTGTTTTTCCCTACTCTTTTCTTAATTTAGTATTTTATCTATTCCATACAGTTAACTATCATAAAATGAAATCAAGGGATCGAGATTTTTTCGAATTTAAACGTCTCAAGCGAAGAGAGCGGAGAGAGAGGGATTCGAACCCTCGGTACAAATAACTCGTACAACGGATTAGCAATCCGACGCTTTAGTCCACTCAGCCATCTCTCCCAATTAAAAATGGAAAATTTTGGATGTGACGCATAAGGTTGAAGTAAAGATTGATCAAAAAACCTTATTTTCCTTCCCTATTCCTTATTACTAGTCTTTATCCTTATTAGATTACGATTCGAGGAATATGTTATAAAAATTGTTATAAAAATAAAAAATATATTATAAAATTCAAATAGATAATATCTATCTAATTATATTAGATTTATATATTAAATATAGCATAATATGTATTAATATGTATATAGTATCATATGATTATGATAATGTATAAACTAAAATAACAAAACAAATATATATATATAAGAAAACCTAGGAAGGAATAGAATAGGAATATGAATATATAGGATATCCATATATTTGATCATCAATTAATTTCATTTATATAATGATTCGAAACGGATATCACCGATAGAAAGAATACCTTACTTCTTTTATTTTGTACGAAAGGTTTATCCCCCGGCCCGCTTAAGTACTGGCCGGGCCAGTACTTAATTTTTTTGTTCTAATGAATCATTTCTGGATAAAACAATTTATTTTTGATTTCATATCAAATCATACTTTGACTTTGTTATTGAAGTAGGAACAAGGCAAGAGCAGTTTGCATTCCCATTCCTGCAGTGGGAGTGTATTAATTTTTAATAATAAAGAATTAAGACTTTCTTATTATTTTTTTTTTTCCTCACCTCAAGTCTCCTTAGGTAAAAATACATGTCAACAGTAGAATTTGAATGACTCTGATGCCATCTTGATTGTGTTTCACCGCTTTGTTCGACAAATGGTCCATCCATATACAATAATGAAATTGTAGCGGGTATAGTTTAGTGGTAAAAGTGTGATTCGTTCTACTGACAACTTAAATAGTTAAGGGGTCTTTCCGTTTTTTTCATATTCTGGCCAAAAAACTTTATTTCTGAAAAAGGGTTCATCCTTTACCTCTTAATGACATATTTGAGGGCAAATATACATTTTCACGATTTATATCCAAGAGTTAATTAGAAATTGAATAAAGAAAAATTGGATTATGGGGTCGTGAAGCATAATTTTTTTTTGAATTCGATCAACTCTTCCAATTGAAGTAAGTATGAGTAAAAAATCTATGGATGAAGATACAAAAGTGTATTTCCAATCGTAACTAAATCTTCAATTTTTGTGTCGTAAAAGGGGAATTGAAGCCAATAGCTAGAAAACGATAGTTTTGGTTTACTAGAACCGTCGTCATATTGTTTAAGCTCGGTGGAAACCAAATTCTTTTCCTCAGGATTCTTGGAATAGAAATAGGGAACGAAGTAACTAGACTAGGCGGATTTGATATAAACCTCCTCCTCTAGAAGGATCATCTAGAAAGCAAGTTTTTTTGTATACATTCAGACAGAAAAGCTGACATAGATGTTATGGGTCCGTTTATTCTCTGAGAATATGTTGATTTTCCATAAAGGAGCCGAATGAAGCCAAAATTTCATGTTCGGTTTTGAATTAGAGACGTTAATAATAATCAACCAACGTCGACTATAACCCCTAGCCTTCCAAGCTAACGATGCGGGTTCGATTCCCGCTACCCGCTCCATATTCCTTATTACATTATACATCATCAATTTTGATATACTATAGCATCTTTTTCTATTCCCGAAAAAAGATTTTCCTTTCAATCATAATTGCATTTTATCCAAGCAAGAAGGGGGAAGAGTGC